TACAAAATAGAACTTCTAAAGCAAAAGAGAATAGAAATGACTAGTCTTATAATATAGTTGAACCAAAACACCTATTTTTTTTGGAGTGATCATCTGATAACTTTTTGTTCTCATTCATTCAAAATAAAATATTATATTATATGAGTGAACCTATGAACCTATTACGGAATCTAATTAGTTAAAATGAAATTAAAATTATTCTAAGATTACTGTTCGCTATAAATATAAAATAGATAGAAAATAGATTCGATACAATAAAAAAAAATGATAAAAATAGGAATAATTTTCTAATTTGATTCCATAATGATTCGAAAAGAGTTTCATTTTCATTTTAAAAACGAAATTACACGACCCAGTTCTTATTATTCGTTTATAAGTTGAGTTGAAAAATGATCCAAGAATGCATTCGCTGATTGCAAACGTGGTATCGGTAGATGTTACAGATGATGAATCAATTTATTTTTATACAGTTGTGACTTTTTCCTTGTTAGTGCTGTCTATAATGATAGATGAATCAAAAACTTTCAATTGGTATTTTTTTTCTCTCCTATTTTGCAAAAAAGTAAACTCAGGTAAGTACTTTTTTATAAACATATGTATAAAAAGAACATATTTCATTTAGCTCCTTAATGCCTACCATAACTAGTTATTTCGGTTTTCTACTAACGGCTTTAACTATAACCTCAGCTCTATTTATTGGTCTGAGCAAGATACGACTTATTTGAAATTAAGCGCACAATTCATAAAAGTAAATCTTTCCGCAAACTTCTGCGTATTTCTAGTTACTTACCGTGTCAATTGCCAATTATTGGTCATTGAGATTCATGGTAATTCGGATTAATATTTAGGTATAGATATTACCTCTTTTTTCTCCTTTCAAACAAATTGAAATGATTGAAGTTTTTCTATTTGGAATCGTGTTAGGCCTAATTCCTATTACTTTGGCTGGATTATTTGTAACTGCATATTTACAATACAGGCGTGGCGATCAGTTGGACCTTTGATTAATTAACATCTCTTTTTTTTATTGACCTCCTCCTTTCTTTAATATCCAGGAGGTCAAATTAAGATTCCTGTTCCAGTTAGTGTTTCAGTCGAATTCGATCGAAGAAGATCTGAATCACGCTCTGTAGGATTTGAACCTACGACATCGGGTTTTGGAGACCCACGTTCTACCGAACTGAACTAAGAGCGCTTTTTTCTCATAAAATATAAGACTGTAAAGAAAAGGATTGGCCCCAATACATCTTGTATGCATACACTATATGGTATCATAAGAATGATAGATTCTATATGATATGTCCAATGTGAATTGATCTCAAAAATCCCTCATTACTGCTCAAAAGAGCAGTAATAGGTAGGGATGACAGGATTTGAACCCGTGACATTTTGTACCCAAAACAAACGCGCTACCAAGCTGCGCTACATCCCTTCCATTGGTCTACAGTGTCATTGTAGAGAATTCCTGTCTTGTTTTCCACATCGTTATCGCCTCTATTAAAATCTAGAATTTTTATGTCCATTTCGTCTTTTTGGTCTCATTTAACATATAATAATAGTAAAAAACTTCTATCTATATGAAATATGGAACGGAACCCCTAGGAAAAATAAATGAGTTGGGCAATATTGGGGAAGAAAAGGACGTTTTTTTCTGTATAAAAAAAAGTAAATCTTTTTATTGGATGATTGTACATTTCAATATGTATTATCTTCTGTATTACAAATTACAATAAAATGAAGGAGTTTTTTCAATGAGAGATCTACAAACATACCTTTCTGTGGCACCGGTACTAAGTACTCTATGGTTCGTTTCTTTGGCAGGTTTATTGATAGAGATTAATCGTTTTTTCCCGGATGCGTTGACGTTCCCCTTTTTTTCATTCTAGTTATTTTATTGAAGTGGGAAGGAATAAAGAAGATTAGAGATAAAATGAAATAGCAGCCCCCCCTCTTTTCTCTTTTTTCCCTTTTTAGAATTAGAATAAGGGAGGAAAGAGAAAGAATAAAAGTGCAGTCAACGGCTGGGAGATTGGGGTTCAGGTTGGAATTAAATTAATATGAAATTTCTCTGTATTAAATTAATTATTAATATTAATTAAACTTCTATGGAAGTCGAATAGAAACTCTGGTTCTAGGGAAAGAGTATTATACAAGATACTTCTATGAAATACTGTATGACTGTACTGTGATTTGAAATATAGTTTAGAAATCTTTCTATCTTATTTCCTATTCCTATATTGGTTGTAGTGAAATCTTGCATAAGAAGATAGCAAGTTACAAATTCTATTTTTTTACTTCCTTTCTTCTTTTTCGTTTCGGATTGAAAGAGGAAGAGTTGAGTAAATGAAAAATCCAAAGGAGGTTCATGGCCAAGGGTAAAGATGTGCGAATACCGGTTCTTTTGGAATGTACCGCTTGTGTTCGAAACGGTGTTAATAAGGAATCAACGGGCATTTCCAGATATATTACTCAAAAGAACCGGCACAATACGCCTAATCGATTGGAGTTGCTAAAATTCTGTCCATATTGTAACAAACATACGATTCACGGGGAGATAAAGAAATAGATCGAAGCGAGTACCTGCGCTCTTATCTTACAAGGAAAGGGAAAAAAATTATATATATAACATATTTAACATAGTTAAAGATAATTATAAACAAACTAAATCCTATTTATTTATTCTAATTAGAGATACGGCTGAAATAGGATTTTAGGGATAAGAAATAAACTAACCAAACTATGGATAAATCCAAGCGAACTTTTCTTAAATCCAAGCGATCTTTTCGTAGGCGTTTGCCCCCGATCCAATCGGGGGATCGAATTGATTATAAAAACATGAGTTTAATTAGTCGATTTATTAGTGAACAGGGAAAAATATTATCTAGACGAGTGAATAGATTGACCTTGAAACAACAACGATTAATTACTATTGCTATAAAACAAGCTCGTATTTTATCTTTGTTACCTTTTCTTAATAATGAGAAACAATTTGAAAGAACCGAGTCGACCACTAGAACTCCTAGTCTTAGAGCCAGAAAAAGATAGGTTTACTCTTTCTTCACTTGAATTCAAATCCCCATCCGAACTCAAAAGCAGATTGGTCTTTTGTTGGAAAAATCCAAGAATCCGAATTGAATTCTCGTGTCGTAAGAAAAAAAAAAGAATAATCTGGGAAGAATCAATTTTTTTATTGAACGTGTTGATTCATATTTATTTTGACTACTTTCTCATATTTTATCATATTCTATTCATTCATTTTTATTCGACCTTCCCGGAGTTCATTCTCCGGGCAACTCCGTTTAACCGGTGGATTCCTTCCAACTTACTTCTTTTATGATCTCATTGGAAATCATATAAAGACAATTCCTATTTGAGATAGCTATTTGTGCAAGTATTTTACGATTAAGAAGCAACTGTCTTTTGTACAGATCATTTATTAACCTACTATAACTATAGCATACCCCCCTTTCACGAATTGCTGCATTTATTCGAGTGATCCACAAACGACGAAAATTAATTTTTTGCTTATCCCTATCCCGATGAGCCGAAACCAAAGCTCTTATTTTTTGTTGAGTAATAGTTCGAGTAAGTCTTGAATGAGCCCCCCGAAAGCTTGATGCAAATAAACGAATTTTTGTTCTACGTCTCCGAGCGATATATCCCCGTCTAATTCTGGTCATTGAATAAATGAAACTTTAACGAATAACTAATAGATTTCCTTTCTTTCAGTTATTCTTTTGCCCCTTTCCTAGTATATTAATAACAAAACGGATTTTTCCAATGTATAAACTAAAAATTCCAATGGCTTTGGCTACTATAACCTTCCCAACCACGATTTTTTCTAGGCATTTCACCTCGAAATACGATATACTAGGTATTAAAAAAAAAATAGCATGATAAATAAATAGTGGATTCCATCGTTTCTATGGTTACTTCTTAAACGGTGAGGTCTTCTCTATACACCGGAGCCTTTACTTCATTTAATCAATGTTATTGCTAACTTGTATAGTTCACATTCTTCGGCTCTACCCAGAAATTCTCCAGTAATAGGTCTTTCACAACGAGCTCTACCTATACAGTAACGGTATTTAATTATGAAAGTTGGCTGGGTAGCTGACCTTGTTAGTCCGTTCTTGCAAGAGGGGTCTATGTTAACTAAGATTTCCTCCGCTTAATGGATAACCATTTGCTACCAATGGAGAATTGCTTCTCATCTTAAATTGAGGTGAGTGGTTTTACACCAATAGAAACCATAAATTTCATACAAAATAAAAGGAATATGATCAATTATCTTTCTTTTTAGATAATAAAAAAGAAATGTAGTTCATTTTTCCGTTCTATCCTATTTGATCATTTTTATTTGAACATTGTTCTCTTTCCTTTGTTCTAGTTCATGATCTGAACGAGTCGCACATACACCCTAGTACATGTTCCTCGACGCTGAGGGCATCCCCGAAGCGCGGGGGATTTTGTGACATTTCTAATTGGCTGTCTTGTATTTCTAATAAGTTGTTTAATCGTTGGCATGTTGAATCATATACATAATGGGCTGGTTTAGATCGATCCTAACCGGATGATTATGAATTACTTTTATTCAATAGAATAGGAAATAAAAATCATTCATCATAGAATATTAAAATGAAACTCGGCAGGGTTAATTTGAAATTACGAATTGACGCGAAATCCAGGCTATTGTCATTCAACCGCTACAAGATCAACAATTCCATAAGCTTGGGCCTCTGTTGCTGACATAAAAACATCTCTTTCCATGTCTTCGGATACAACCCATAAGGGTTTGCCCGTTCTTTGTACATAAACCCTTGTCAGGGTTTCACGTAGTTTCAGCAGTTCTCCCACTTCCAGGATGAATTCTCCCGTTGCTACTTCAGAAAAAGAACCAGCAGGTTGATGGATCATTACCCTGATGATATAAGATAATAAAAGGTTTCTCTAGATGAGGGGAAGATAAAAGAAAGTAATAAAAGAATAACAAGAAAAAAAAAGATAGAATCGAACAACCGTACGGGCATTATGCATTGCATACGGCTCTACAATCAAATTGACCCTTACCTAAAAAAATAGGATCGATCAGACCCCGATAGGTAAATGATCAACTTACCACCCTTCCTTTCGGAGGAATTCAAAAATACTATGATGGCTCCGTTGCTTTCTATATTTATTATATTTTTTTGTCTGTGATTTGTCTGTTATTCAGCAATCCCAAAGTTGCTTTTTTGTTTGATCAAATAAACTAAGGAAAAAAGAATCTTGTTTTTTTTTCGCTCTATACTCTCTAAAAAATATTCTTAAGAGACCTCTGGTGTGAAAAAAAGTTTGTGACGCTGAACTGGACTTCCGATAATAAAATAGGAAATACCTTTTTCTCATATTACTCTCTCGATACATAATCTAATCTAATGTTTCGAAAACAAAATTTCTTATATCGAATTCAAAGTGCCATGCTATTATTACTTAATATTCATATTTCATATGGCGAAGGCATAGTCTTCTTTTTTCTGTCAAATAAAAGCCTCATTGGCGCCAAGCGTGAGGGAATGCTAAACGTTTGGTAATTTCTCCTCCGACCAGGATAAAAGATCCCATTGAAGCGGCTGATCCCATGCATATTGTATGTACATCTGGTAGCACAAATTGCATAGTATCATAAAGAGCCACCCCCGGTATTACCCATCCGCCAGGAGAGTTTATAAACAAATACAGATCTTTAGTATCATCCTCGATACTAAGATATATCATAAGACCAATAAGTTGATTTGAGATCTCGCTATCAACCTCTTGACCTAAAAAAAGTAATCTTTCTCGATAAAGTCGGTTGATTAGGGTCAAATTGTATCCCCCAGGAACCGTACAGGCGCCTTTTGACGCATACGGTTCAAAAAAAAAGAGAATCAATGTGTAGATTCCAATACTTTTTCTTTTTTCATAGCAATAGCAATAACTTATATATAAGCAATAACTTATAATAAAAGGATTTTCTTTTATTTTTCACGAAACATGAGTTTGTGTTCCTTTCTTTATCCTTATATTTATTATATTTATAACGTATAATATAAAATAAACTTATCCAATTAACTTTTCATTGATGGATTGTTTCATCGAGATTCAATCCAAATCACGATGTCATTTTCTTGTTCTTAAATGGGCCTCTTTAATCTTTTTAGGTTTATGCTCTACTCCGGGTAAAGATCCGCCCGATTTTGATTTGCACATATAGTACAAATGCTCCCATTACCATTTCTTTTTGTTATCCCTTCTTTTTTTTTTTCAATTCACGCATTCCGTAAAATAGTTGACGGCTTCATGCATATTACTTGATTGATTGATTAACATAAGAGTTTGAAATAACTTCTACTTACAAAAAAGGATTTTTTTAAGAATAGGAAATAGGAATCCTTTATGATATAGACTACTTGGTTTTTTTAAACGGAGCCTGGATACTTCAATGTAGTAGTCCAACTAAGCCAACCATAAATTCTTCTAATTTAGAATAGTAATAATAATTCGAATCCCCCCCAAAAATGGATCTAATTGCACTTCACGCTCCAAATTTTTGATGATTCAATGAATCTTTCGTGGGCGAAACAGAGGATATCTCGATTGGGGAGAAAACGGGAAAATCCCATATGACCCAATATATCTGACAAGTCGCACTATATGTCAACCCAAGATGCATCTTCCTCTCCAGGACTTCGAAAAGGTACTTTTGGAACACCAATAGGCATTAAATGAAAGAAAAAAGAACTAAGTACTATATTTTACTTTGATGTGGAAACGTAACAAAGCCTTTATTATCTTTAGAATTAAATTATTGTACTTTATCCTACTCTAACTCTAATTTTATTCATAAAATTAGAAAAATTTATAAAGAAAGTAAGAAAAAAAAGGGAAAATTATTACGAATAGTGTCCTCTAATGATGAACAAGTATGGGCACATTCGCTCATAGAAAATGGCATTAACCTCCCCATTGCGTATTGGTACTTATCGAGTATAGAATAAATCTGCTTCTCTGTGTTCCTACGAACAAAACTGTTCCATTATTACCAACAGAATAGAACAAATATGAACCCTTACGTTGAAATAATCCACTAAATAGGGGGGTCCATAACATAGTCATAGTATAGTCTTTTCCAATGCAATAAAGTTACGTAGTGTCTTTTTTCTTTCATAAAGGGGTATTTCCATGGGTTTGCCTTGGTATCGTGTTCATACCGTTGTATTGAATGATCCCGGACGTTTGCTTTCTGTTCATATAATGCATACTGCTTTGGTTGCTGGTTGGGCCGGTTCGATGGCTCTGTATGAATTAGCGGTTTTTGATCCTTCTGACCCTGTTCTTGATCCAATGTGGAGACAGGGTATGTTCGTTATACCCTTCATGACTCGTTTAGGAATAACCAATTCATGGGGCGGTTGGAGTATCACGGGGGGGAGTGTAACGAATCCGGGTATTTGGAGTTATGAAGGTGTGGCTGGATCG